CCAGGATTGGATTTCATACTCGAATAAACCTCGTAATCGTAAGAAAGTAGGTTTTTTCACTATGGGCCTAGCAAAAGAAAAATTGAGATAGGTTTATATTGGGTTCCCCCCTTAAAAATCGGACGTGAAGGTTTCCTCTCATCCGGCTCAAGTAGTTACACCAAATAAGGAAGGGAGTTCTTTATTTTTTTACTTTGTTCAATAAAAAAAAAAAGAAAACCCTACAAAGAGCTACTCCTTACTCAAGTTTCCAGCAAGGACCAACCTTTCATTAATTCATTTTTCTTTTGACTTTCACTTTCTGAATGACTTATTTACGACAAAATTGAAATGTGAAATTCTTGAGTAGTCTGCTTCCCTTCAAATGATGAATCCCCCCTTAAAGGAATACTTTTGGACTCGTAAGGGATTTACTTGTCTATATATTGTTTCGTTCCATTCGATCTTTTAGGTCCCTACTCACCTCGACGGTTATGTCATGATGTCCCTTGAAGCATATATGCGATAGATAGACTTCTGTAACCATGCCCTATTTGCTTTCTTGAACGGAATCTCTCTCTAAAAGAAATGGAATGGCTAATTCCACGAAAAAATCTTTTTTTTTCACGAGGTATAACTAGCAATTCCCATTTATCTGTTACGGGATCGACCATGGATCAACTCCCCTTTCATTTAGAGTATTGAATACACCCATAATTCTGAGCTTCATGTTACTCCTTCCAAGACACATGTCAGAGTCGGGGGCATCCCAATCAGATTGAATGGGATGACAGTTTATTAGTCTGAATCTGTAAAATGCAAATTTCGATCAAATCACACATCGCAGTATACTAGGCCTTCTAATTCCTTAAGGGGTTTATCTAAAAGATTCGCGATATAACTCGGAAGACGTTTCAAATACCACACGTGAGTTACCGGACATGCGAGTTTGATGTATCCCATTTGATATCTTCGTATCCGAGAATCAACAAATTCCACCCCGCATTCTTCACAAAATTTCGGGTCCTCTTTTTCGGCTCCAATCACTCGATAATTTCCACAAGCACAAATTCCACTTTTTATGGGTCCAGAGATTCTTTCACAAAACAATCCATCTTTTTCCGGTTTATTGGTTTTATAATGAAAAGTATAGGGTTTTGTCACCTCTCCAACTATCTCTCCATTGGGTAGGATTTTGTTGGCCCAAGCCTTTATTTGTTGAGGAGACACTGGTCCAATTCGAAGTTGTTGATGTTTATATCGGTCGATCATATAATAGAAATTCTGATTCATTCAGATCAAACTTCCTTCCTATTAATCTGGAAGTTCTTCTCAGATACAAGGAAATGATTCAGTTCTAGAGCCAAAGATCGTAGTTCTCGAACGAGCAATCGAAAAGATTCTGGAGCATCCTCAGGGTTAGGTACTATTCCTCCAATGATCGTAGCACCAAGTAATTCTTGACGAGCTCTAATATGATCAGATTTATAAGTAAGCATCTCTTGTAAAATATGAGCAACACCAAACCCCTCTAGAGCCCAAACTTCCATTTCCCCTACTCGTTGTCCCCCTTGCTTGGCCCTTCCTCTAAGGGGTTGTTGTGTAACAAGTGCGTAATGTCCACTCGAACGCCCATGGATTTTATCATCAACTTGATGAATTAATTTTAGGATATAGGACTTGCCTATTAGAACAGGTTGTTCAAAAGGATCTCCTGTTCTTCCATCAAATATTCTGCTTTTTCCCGGATACTCGGGTTCAAATACCCATGGATTTTTTGTTTGCTTACTGGCTTCATATAATTCAGAAAAGACTAGTTTTCTTGAAGCCTCTTGCTCATATCTCTCATCAAAAGGTGCTATTCTATAATGTCTCTTTAGCAGATCCCCCGCTAACCCGAGCGAACATTCAAATATCTGCCCCACATTCATTCGTGAGGGTACCCCTAATGGGTTGAAGACCATATCAACAGGTGTTCCGTCTTGCAAGTAGGGCATATCTTGTCTAGACAAAATTTTAGAAATGATACCTTTATTCCCATGTCTTCCAGCTACTTTATCGCCCACTTTGATTTCACGTTTCTGTGAAATATATACACGAATTCTTTCTGGATTATAACTGGAACCCCCCTTTTTCTGGATCCATCTCACATCAATAACTCGGCCCCTTCCACCTATAGGTAGTTTTAGAGAAGTTTCTTTTGCAGTGGATACCTGAATGCCAAGTATGGCTCGTAATAATCTATCCTCTGGGGCATACGAGGATTCGTTTGCTGCTTGAGGGGTTAATTTACCTACTAAAATATCACCGGCTTCTATCCAAGATCCCAGCATCACAATTCCGTTTCTGTCTAAATTTCGGAGTAAATGAGCCTCTAAATGCGGTATTTCCTTAGTGATTCTTTCGGGACCTTGGCTTGTCACATGAGTCTGAATTTCATATTTCCGTATGTGAAAAGAAGTATAAATATCTTCATATACCAGACGTTCGCTAATTAGTACTGCGTCTTCAGAATTGTAAC